CAATTAATTGTCGAGAATTTAATAGTATAACATAGGAAGACTTTTTATCCATACTAAATCAAAAATTCAATTTCTAATCCAATTCCAATATAGAATGCTATTGAATTTTTCGTCCTTTTCCATTCTTTCGTTTCTATAACCTACCTTCTTCTTACTTAATACAGACAATTAATTTAAGTATCCGACGAGGTATTCAGATGACCGGTATTCAATGGGTCAGGTCACACCTAAGACCCAAACAATATAAGTGAGATGGAAAAAGGACGGATTAAAAGATCTAATATTCCAACATATTTACTAAAAAGGGGTACCTTGCTTGGTCTTTTATTTATTATAAATAATAAATAAAATGAAATAATTATAATTAAGATTATTATATACTAATAGATTTAATTAATATTAATTATTAATATAATTAATTAATATAATATCCTCTTCTCTTTCTTGGATTGGGTTTGAATGAGATAGATTTTTTTAATTAAAAATAGAGGATACACAAGTCGGAGTTGGAAAAGGGCTGGGCACTCTACTCCATTTCATTATTCAAGAACAATCAAAAAATAAAGTCAAATGAATAACGAATATGGTATCTCTAAAAATACTGACATAGAGTAATATAACCGATCGTACCAATCAATCTAGATATGTCTCTTCCTTATCAATCGGTACTATTCCGTAGTGAAAGAAATTAAAATTCCCGCATTTCTTTTGTCTGATGATAAATATAAAAATATTAATGTGAAACGAAAAAAAAAAAAAAAAAAAAATAAGGATTCTTAGATCTTGCTCCCTGTCCCACTTTATCTGTCAAAAGTGGGAGATGAATTGATAAATTCATCGGATCCTAGTTCGGGACTGACGGGGCTCGAACCCGCAGCTTCCGCCTTGACAGGGCGGTGCTCTGACCGATTGAACTACAATCCCAGCGAGGTGTATGGCATACATATTCTTATGGTTTCATAAGAACATTCTATTCGTCTCGTCGTGTTGTAACAGAAACAAAAATGATATACTGATATCATATCCACATGGATATGAACTATAGCAATAATTACTAGTAATCGGTGGTTCTTTTTTTTTTTTTTTTATTTATTGTCAAAAATAACTAATAAAAAAAAAATATATATGGATAGATCAAAAAAATATATATGGATAGATCAAAAAAATGGTTGATCTTTATTTTGACGGATAGGGCATTTCTATTTCTGGAGGACAAATTAAACTGGTTAGATCGTATTCAATGGAGCGGCGAATTTTTGGGCCGAGCTGGATTTGAACCAGCGTAGACATATTGCCAACGAATTTACAGTCCGCCCCCATTAACCGCTCGGGCATCGACCCAGGAAGAATTAATTCTAGGTTTAGTTATAATCCATGATTAACTTCCTTTCGTAGTACCCTACCCCCAGGGGAAGTCGAATCCCCGCTGCCTCCTTGAAAGAGAGATGTCCTGAACCGCTAGACGATGGGGGCAGATCCGCCCGACCATCAGCATACTATGCTGATAGTATGATAAGTTTTTTTGGAATTGTCAATATACAATATAATTATAATATATTATATAACTAGATCAAAAGAGTCTTTTCTACTTTGAAATTATTAATATTAATATACAGAAATCTAGATAACTTTAATTTACAATACGGATTAATATAGATATATATATTATTATGTATTATAATACAATGCATAGCATAGTATTATATAATATATATACAGATTAATTAAACAAAGTTATAGTAGTAGGATTTCCTTAGTTAGGGTAGTGCTTGATCCGACAGAAAAAAGGGATAAAAAGAATATTTAATAATATTTATTATAATATTAATTTTTTTTTTCTTCATTCAATTTTAACTAATTTCTTCGTTCATCGTTCAGATGAGATATGCCTATCACTATCTCATATTAAACCAAAAAATTCAAAAACGCTAGACATTTTTTTTTTTATGGAATTTGGCTCGGGATATGAATCCCCCCATCACATGATTGAAGAAAATATCTTAACTCTATGTTGATAATGAGCTCTTATACATATATGTAGATATGTATATGTCTATTATATTATATTATATCTATTATATATGTAGTAAACTCATAATTTAATTAAAACTATTAAATTTTTTAAATTGAATAAACAGGCCCTTTTAACTCAGTGGTAGAGTAACGCCATGGTAAGGCGTAAGTCATCGGTTCAAATCCGATAAAGGGCTTTTTCATTAAACTCAAGTCTTAGTCTTCGTTTTCCATTGTTAATAGTTCTAAAAAAAAAAAAGGTAATCACCAGTATAATGAATTCTAATTAGATTATGGGTCGTAGTTATAAAGTTGAAATTTATTCATTTAAAACAAACCCACCATAAAATTATAAATAAAGAAAAAGTCAAAAGTAAGTGGATCTGACCCATTGAATCATGACTATGTCAGCTATTCTGATATATAAATTCTATATATTCATTCTATATAATATATATATAGCGGGTTTTTCTTTGGCCACGCAAAG